AAAACACTCTTAGTGGGAGCGATAGTGACAATTCTAGTTACAGTAATGTTGATCATTTAGTCGGCGTTAGAGACATTCATAATTTCGTACCTGATGATACTTTTTTAGTTAGGGATAATAATAGGGACAGTTATTTCATATGTTTTGATATTGAAAATCAAATTTTTGAGATTGACAATGCTCATTCTTTTCTAAGTGAACTAGAAAGCTCTTTTTCTAATTCTCGGAATTTTTGTTATCTAAATAGTGTATCTAATAGTGATGATCCCCACTATGATCCTTACATATATGATACTAAATATAGTTGGAATAAACACATTACTAGCTGTATTGACAGCTATTTTCGTTCTCAAATTTGTATTGATAGTTACATTTTAAGTGGTATTGTCAATTACAATGACAATTACATTTCTAGTTACATTTTTGATGAAAGCAGAAATAGTAGTGAAACCCAGAGTTCAAGTATAAAAACGAGTCCGGCTGGTAGTGAGTTAACTATAACAGAAACGGAAAATTCTAATGATCTAGATTTTACTCAAAAATATAGGCATTTATGGGTTCAATGCGAAAATTGTTATGGATTAAATTATAAGAAATTTTTTAAATCAAAAATGAATATTTGCGAACACTGTGGACATCATTTGAAAATGAGTAGTTCAGATAGAATAGAACTTTTGATTGATCCAGGTACTTGGGTTCCTATGGATGAAGATATGGTCTCTGTGGATACCATTGAATTTCCGTTGGAAGAGGAATCTTACAAAGATCGTATTGATTCTTATCAAAGAAAAACAGGATTAACTGAGGCTGTTCAAACAGGCACAGGTCAACTAAACGGTATTCCCATAGCAATTGGGGTTATGGATTTTCAGTTTATGGGGGGTAGTATGGGCTCCGTAGTTGGCGAGAAGATCACTCGTTTGATCGAATATGCTACCAATCGGTTTTTGCCTCTTATTCTAGTGTGTGCTTCCGGAGGAGCACGCATGCAAGAAGGAAGTTTGAGCTTGATGCAAATGGCTAAAATAGCTTCCGCTTTATATGATTATCAATCAAAGAAAAAGTTATTCTATGTATCAATCCTTACATCTCCTACTACTGGTGGGGTGACAGCCAGTTTTGGTATGTTGGGCGATATCATTATTGCCGAACCCAATGCCTACATTGCATTTGCGGGTAAAAGAGTAATTGAACAAACATTGAATACGACAGTACCTGAGGGCTCACAAACGGCTGAATATTTATTCCATAAGGGCCAATTCGACCTAATCGTACCACGTAATCTTTTAAAAGACGTTCTGAGTGGGTTATTTCAGCTCCACGCTTTCTTTTCTCTGAATCAAAATTCAATCAAGTGGATCCTTAATAAAAAAAAAATATATTAATTAATCAAAATATAAATTATTATTTTTTTTTTTATAAAACGAGTAGTTATTTAGTTTATAGAAATCAAAGCCAAAATCCATTCTACAGATTTTGGCTTGGTAGCATTTGATAACATAAGATTTAATTGTAAAAATAATTATGCGGATCATTTTTTTTTACCGACATTCCCGATTACTAATCAGTAAAAACCTCTATCAAAAAAAAAAGAATGCATTCCTTCTTCCGCTAAATTAAAATTAGGCAAGGAGAATAAAGCGAATTTCACGTTCTCTTCTTATGTTATGTGTATATAATTCAAATATAGAAAATTTAAAAGTGAAAAGTACAGAATCTTGCATCTTTCGATATTTTTTTAGAATCCCCAGTTTTACTAAGACTCCCTATTCCCGGATCGGATTGTAACAAATTTTTCAGGAAGTTGTAAGAAACTCTTTCTTTATTTTATTCCATTTTATGAAATTCAAATTATAAGACAAAAACAAGATAATAAAAAAGGCGATTATCATATATATATATTTCATGTAGAAAGATGAAAAATTATATTTATTTAGTTCGACATTCCTTGCACTTATTTTATTATATTTATATATTTTTTATTATATCACATATACTCACTTAGATATGCTTAGTATAATTCTATATGAATTATAAATAATGATTATAAGATACCTTTATAACAATATAAATAACAATATAACAATAACAGGTAAAAATAGTAAATCCAGGTATCCATTTTATGACAAATTTACCCTCTTTTTTTGTGCCTTTCGTGGGCCTAATATTGCCGGCAATTGCGATGGCTTCTTTATCTCTTCATATTCAAAAAAACAAGATTTTTTAGATATCGATATGATGGGGCTAAATCTAATCTATTTTGTTTTTTTTTTCAAGATTTAGACTTAGACCATAACACAGATATCTATTTCTTAGAATAAAATATGTGATGTGGTTTCCCCCGAACATAAAGAAATATTGTTATTCGTGTGTAAACATGATATATGAGTAAATAAATTATAGCTATTTGCAACGAAATCAAATCGGGATCGGGGCGAATGCCTTAAATGTAAAGTGAATATATCTATATGTATGTAGATATCTATAGGAAATCATACGAAATGGATATTATTATTTTATATCTAACCAATTCGATGAATTACTCCTAAAATAAAAGTTCACATCATAATAGTGCTAGTTGATGAGAGTTATTTCGGAAACACACAAAAAGTCAAATTAATTTGGGTTATTCTCTCAATTTCAATAAAATGCAACTAGATCTAGTATGAATTGGCGATCAGAACATATATGGATAGAACTTATAGCAGGGTCTCGAAAAACAAGTAATTTCTGCTGGGCCTTTATCCTTTTTTTAGGTTCATTAGGGTTTTTATTAGTTGGAATTTCCAGTTATCTTGGTAGAAATTTGATATCTTTATTTCCGCCTACGCAAATCATTTTTTTTCCACAGGGGATCGTGATGTCTTTCTACGGAATTGCGGGTCTCTTTATTAGCTCTTATTTGTGGTGCACAATTTCGTGGAATGTAGGTAGTGGTTATGATCAGTTCGATAGAAAAGAAGGAATAGTGTGTATTTTTCGTTGGGGATTTCCTGGAAAAAATCGTCGCATCTTCCTCCAATTCTTTATGAAAGACGTCCAGTCCATCAGAATAGAAGTGAAAGAGGGTATTTATGCTCGTCGTGTCCTTTATATGGAAATCAGAGGCCATGGCGCTATTCCTTTGACTCGTACTGATGAGAATTTGACTCCACGAGAACTTGAGCAAAAAGCTGCTGAATTGGCTTATTTCTTGCGTGTACCAATTGAAGTATTTTAAAAAATGAATTGAAACTGAAATGAAAAGAATGAATGCTTTTTTTTATTTTCAATAGAGAGCTTGTAGATTCTCTTTTTTTTTGTTTTGTCAATCAATTTTTCTTTTTATCCCTTTTTGTACTTCTTAATTACCAAACGATTGGGATGCTTATAACGATAGCTTTTTTGTCTTGTTTTGGTAGTGATTTTTTTTATCAGAATCACAATATTCTTCAGAAAATTCTCTCAATTATTCCCGGACTATGCGTCGTTTTTTTTTTTTCAAAAAATTGGATATTTTGATAGAAAGGGAGTTCTTTCGTTTCAAAATCTGAATAATATTTGTTACTTGAAGGGGCTCTTTCATGCATTTCTTTATTGAAAGGGGTCACTCTCTTCGAATTTTAGCAAGTGATAGATTTGGAAACAATCTCTTTATTCGAAGTGGATTCTTTTTTATTCCATTTCTGTATTATTTATAAATTCAAGTACTAACCGCTGAATCATACACAAAAAAAGCGGGGAATAGATTCGTGGGCTCGATAACTTGTAATAGAACTGATCCTTGATAGGAATATTAGTTAGTATCGTATAGCGTCAACGAATGGGGTGAGTTCATTAAAAATTCAAAGACGAAAAAATGGCAAAAAAGAGAGCATTCATTCCCCTTCTATATCTTGCATCTATAGTATTTTTGCCCTGGTGGATCTCTCTCTCATTTACTAAAAGTCTGGAATCTTGGGTTACTAATTGGTGGGATACTAGGCAATCCGAAATTTTTTTGAATGATATTCAAGAAAAGAGTATTCTAAAAAAATTCATAGAATTAGAGGAACTCTTACTCTTGGACGAAATGATAAAGGAATACCCGGGAACACATCTAGAAAAGCTTCGTATCGGAATCTACAACGAAACGATCCAATTGATCAAGATGCACAATGAAGATTGTATCCATACGATTTTGCACTTCTCGACAAATATGATCTGTTTCGTTATTCTAAGTGGTTATTCTATGCTAGGTAATGAAGAACTTGTTATTCTTAACTATTGGGTTCAAGAATTTCTATATAACTTAAGCGACACAATCAAAGCCTTTTCCATTCTTTTAGTAACTGATTTATGTATAGGATTCCATTCGCCCCACGGTTGGGAACTAATGATTGGATCTATCTACAAAGATTTTGGATTTGCTCATAATGATCAAATTATATCCGGTCTTGTTTCTACCTTTCCGGTCATTCTAGATACAATTTTAAAATATTTGATTTTCCGTTATTTAAATCGTGTATCTCCCTCACTTGTAGTGATTTATCATTCAATGAATGACTGAAAAATGATTCACTGATCCAATTAGAATGGTTGGTTGTTACTTTGTACATAAGCAAAACATTCAAAACTGTACTTATTCTTTTTACTCATACAAGGGATTCGATTCCTCTTATATTCTATTCCATTACAATAAAATTCTTTTAGTACATAGCAGAATCATAGATAGGGAACTATACTAGACTAAGAACCTACCTAATTTTATTGTATAAATTTTCGATACCAATGATTGGACCATGCAAACTATAAATACCCTTTTTTCTTGGATAAAGGAAGAGATTACTCGATCCATTTCCGTATCGCTCATGATATATATAATAACTGGGGCACCCATTTCAAATGCCTATCCCATTTTTGCACAGCAGGGTTATGAAAATCCACGCGAAGCGACCGGCCGTATTGTATGTGCCAATTGCCATTTAGCTAATAAACCCGTGGATATTGAGGTTCCACAGGCGGTACTTCCTGATACTGTA